AGGGATCCTGGCCTGGGAAACTGGGCTGTTTCCCTTGTTCTTTTCTTGTTTAGTTAAGGAATCTCCCTATAATGAAGAGGGATCCAGGCCTGGGAAACTGGGTCGAGCGGTTGACAAAAAGGGACGGATGTGCTATCATTTTATTCCTACCTGAAATAGAATCAGGGGAGATGTTATGTTACACATCTTCAATTTTTACACCCCCAAAAAGGGGGGGAGGGATTTATATGGGAAATCGAGAGATAGTTATAGTTCGCGAGTCAAACACGTACTTCAACGCTGTTGTGGTTGGACTTTGGTATGGGATCGGGAGTTTCTTATCCGTCATTTGCCTATTCTCTTTTTTTATGCGTAAAAAAAATTGGGAATTAGATGACGATCGTTATGGTTATGTAACTTATTATGCAGTTCATAAGAGCTACTGGCTCTCTTGGGCTCATGGGTTCGCACACTTTATCTCTTTCTATTGCTCGCCCATTGGGCGCGTTGTGCGCGATTGGTATCTAAAAAGCATCGTCGCGATTTGCGTTCTTTGTTTTTTGTGGACCAAATTGAATAGGGAACTCTTTTATGAGTCCCAATTTGAATTCTGGACTTTTTACCTGTTCCCGAATTGTCTCATCCAAAGACTGCTTATGCAGCGTTTGGTAGAGAGAAAAGGGAGAGACCACTTTTTTGTTACCATATGCCTCGTGTGGATAGTCGGGAGCTTCTGCTTCTGGCTTTGGTTATACTTTTTAAAAAAGCAAAAAAATCCAAAAACCAATTCAATAAACCTAAGGATAGATTCATTGGCCAGGATTCTGTTTTTTTTGGCAGTCTTATCCCTTGCGTGGCGCGGGCCAACACCACCTCCATTCGGCCCATCCCTTTATCCGAATGCAGGTGAGATAGCAAGTATGCGGCATTGGGAACTCGATGAAAAGGAGTGGGAAAAAGATGATTGGGAGAAGGAGCTCGAGTCTGCTCAGCGAACTCGAGGAAAAGGAGTGGGAAAAAGATGATTGGGAGAAGGCGCTCGAGTCTGCTCATTTATGAAAAAAGGGAATGCGTCTAAGTGGTATAGCGTTCGGCTGTTAACCGACTGGTCGTAGGTTCTAATCCTATTTGGGGAGGGAGAATCTCTTAAAGAAGAGATTCTCCCGAGAAATCAAATAGATAAATATGGATGTAAATCCATATTCTCACTAAAGCCGGTGGGAGTTTTTCTATTGAGAATGGAGAATAGGCTAGTCGTCTTGAAAGAAGGGGGTCTGGGCCGCTATCCTGGAAGAGTTATTCTATTCAATCTCTTCCAAATGGATCTATGTAAAGAAAGGGGGGATATATCAAACGTAAGCATTTTTCGTTGAAATATCTCACTCTGTTTACTCTGATTATAGTAATAAAGGCCAACCAATCCACCCTGGTTTTGAAACGGATAGTCTTGTGAATTTCCGTTTCAAAGAATTGGATTGGGCGGATAGTGGAAACTTTTTTTTCCCTTTCCCTTGTCTGGGGTGCTTGGGATTTACAAAAGCTCTCTCTATAAGTTAGACTCAACTTAAGGGGGAGCTCGAACCTTTTTGACTGGTAACCCTCTCGGTTTTCCTTGTTCTTTTCTTGGGTAGTAAAGGGATGAAGTCTATGTGGTAAGAAAAAGAAAAGAAAGGAGCTCGACTGCAGAGAACTTGTCTTCAGGTTACCCTTTTCTTTATAATAGAGTGAAATAAAAGCGAAAATGTGCTTTGTAAATCTATAAGATGACTATATTGATTACAACGAAATCTTTCAACCACAAGGAAGTTGATGGCTAAGGGTAAAGATAAGAGAGGAAAGGTTACTTTGGAATATACTGCTAATCATGGCAATAATTGTCCGGATTCTATGGATCATCCAAATCTGCGTAGGAGGAATTTAGCTTTACGTAATATTTGGCTGGAACTTTGGGTGGAACTTATGAAGAAAAAAATGCGCCTTTTCATTAAGAAAGGCTTGCGCAAGACATACCATGTCATAGCGGTCATTGTATATGGACTTTCTGGGACATGTGTTCTTTTCTTCATGATAAGCTCCTTCTTGGAGCTATTAGACATATTCGTGGGAATGATACAGTCGGGGTACATCCTCTTTCTGTATTTCCACTGGCCAGGAGTCAAGCCCTGGGTCCTACCTTTCATACGCCAAATGGGGTCCGAGTTCAAAGACAACCTTCATTTCATAGCTATATTAACCCAGAAAATAGCTATATTAACCCAGAAACTGGGCTGGTTCCTCTTTCCGACTCCCGTTTTTTTGCGAGGAGAAGAGCGGGAGGTCCCTATTTTCACTATAGGGCTCGTAGAGAGGTTCCTCTATAACCTCATCAGCGACCTCCAGTATTTTTTCACTGGAGGACTTTCCTTAGCCTCAATACCCTTACCGCCGGGGGGTATCGCGCCAGTGATGAGAGCCTTTCGAATTCAACGAAGGACCCTCTTCTTTCGACTACCTGAAATAGTGTTTTATCACTATATACTTGGTAGAATGGCAGAGGACTGGAAAAAGGGAGGATATATCAAACGCAAGAATTTTGCGTTGAGATATCTCGCTCTGTTTACTCTGATTATAGTAATAAAGGCCAACCAATCCACCCTTTTTTTGAAACGGGTAGTCTTGTGAATTTCCGTTTCAAAGAATTGGATTGGCAAGTCTTTACTTGATTGTTCAAGGTACTCGATCCAATAAAAAATCGAGTAAGTTAGAGCCTTTAACATCTATTAACAAGAGAAAGCGACCTTCGGAGAAATGAAGCAAGGCAAAGAGAATTTCATGCTCTTTGTCTTGCGTATCTGGATAGAATTATCCATATATAATTTCTAATTCAAACGTCCTCCATATCTTTCGAGTAGTGAAAATCCTCATTCTTTTTATTCAGAATCTTTGTTGTTGAATTGGATTCTAGAAGATTTCTCGGGAATTTGAAAGAAACTCTTTCTTTATTAATATGAAATGAATTTCTTAAATGAAAATGAGAAGAAAAGAACAAGACAAGAGAAGAATAATATAATAAAAGAAAAAGAATAATAATGAGAATCAAAATGAAAGTAGATTAGTATACATATATCTCATGTAGAAATAGGAATAAGTCCTTTTATTTAGTTCTACATTCCTTGCACTTATTATACATACCCACTTAATTATCCTTAGTATAATTATATATGAAATACGCATTCAAATTCTTCTAAGATTAAGATACCTTTCTAACATAACAATATAAAAATAACAGGGACAAATATTAGGTCAAATAGGTAAAAATAGGAAATCGAGTCAGCCCATTCTATGACAACTCTCAATAACTTACCCTCCATTTTAGTGACTTTAGTAGGCCTAGTATTTCCGGCATTTGCAATGGCTTCTTTATTTCTTCATGTTCAAAAAAACAAGATTTTGTAGATCCGATGGAGCAAAATCTTTTCTCTTTTTTTTTTCAATTCAAGACTTAGATAACATAGATATTCGATTTAGTAGAATATGATATAACATGTGGCTTTCCTCGAAGAGAAATGGCAGAAGTCTTGTGCATGTGCAAAGATGCTATATCGTGAAATGAATTCTAGTTTTTTTTGAATTGACAAAGTCACAAGTAAAATTAAATTGATTTAGGTTATTCTTCCAAGAAAAAAGTGAAACCGGGTCTAGTATGAGTTGTCGATCTGAAAATCTATGGCTAGAACTTATAGCGGGGTCTCGAAAAACAAGTAATTTTCTCTGGGCTCTTATCCTTTTTTTAGGTTCATTCGCATTCTTATTGGTTGGAACTTCCAGTTATCTTGGCAGAAATTGGATATCTTTATTTCCGTCTCAGCAAATTCTTTTTTTCCCCCAAGGGGTTGTGATGTCTTTCTATGGAATCGCGGGTCTCTTTATAAGCTCTTATTTGTGGTGCACAATTTCATGGAATGTAGGTAGTGGTTATGATCGATTCGATAGAAAAGAAGGAATAGTGTGTATCTTTCGTTGGGGATTCCCCGGAAGAAATCGTCGTATCTTCCTACGATTCCTTATGAAAGATATTCAGTCCATCAGAATAGAAGCTAGAGAGGGTTTTTATGCTCGTCGTATCCTTTATATGGAAATCAGAGGTCAGGGGGCCATTCCCTTAACCCGTACTGCCGAGAATTGGACTCCACGCGAAATTGAGCAAAAGGCTGCTGAATTAGCCTATTTCTTGCGTGTCCCGATGGAAGTCTTTTGAAAGAAATGAACCGAAGAAATAGAAGAAATGCTTTCGGCAGCAGGGAAGAAAGGTATGGATGCTCTTTAGAAATCTTTTTTCTAGAGCATAACCTAATTGAAGTTTCTTCAAAATAAGCATTCATTAACAAATTACAGATGCAAAAATGAAAAAAAAAAGAACCACCCCCTTTCTATATCTTGCATCTATAGTCTTTTTACCCTGGTGGATCTCTCTCTTCTTTAAGAAAAGTCTAGAATCTTGGGTTACTAATTGGTTTAATATCAGTCAATCCGAACCTTTTTTGAATGATATTCAAGAAAAAAGTCTTATAGAAAAATTCATAGAATTAGAGGAACTCCTTCTCTTGGACGAAATGATAAAGGAATGCCCGAAACTAGATCTACAAAAGTTTCGTATAGGAATCCACAAAGAAACGATCCAATTGATGAATATGTACAATGATGATCGTATCCATACGATTTTGCACTTCTCGACAAATATAATCTCTTTCGTTATTCTAAGTGTTTGTTCTATTCTGGGTAATGAAGAACTTGTTATTCTTAACTCTTGGATTAAAGAATTCTTATATAATTTAAGCGACACACTGAAAGCCTTTTGTCTTCTTGCATTAACTGATTTTTTGTTCGGATTCCATACGATCAGTGCTTGGGAATTACTAATTGGCTCCGTTGTTCATAACGATCAAATGAGATCTCTTCTTGTTTGCCTTTTCCCATCCGTTTTACATACCATTTATTACTTTTGGACCTTCAATTATTTAAACTGTGTATCCCCGTCACTTGTAGTGCTTTATGATTCACTAGTTGACGTCGACTGAAAAAAGATCTGATCCGACGATAGAATTCCCATCTTGATTGCTTTGTACACAAAGCCGTATTTACCCCTTCTACCCCTCTGGAGGTCCTATATTCCAGTAAACTACTTTGGTAAATAGCAGAATCGTAGGTAGGAAACTATACTAGTAACCCACCTCATTTTATTGTAGAAATTTTGAGATCAATGATTGGACCAGGACCATGCAAACTAGAAAGACCCTCTCTTGGATAAAGGAAGAGATTACTCGATCCATTTCCCTATCGCTAATGCTATCTATAATAACTCATGCATCCCTTTCAAATGCATATCCCATTTTTGCGCAGCAAGGTTATGAAAATCCGCGAGAAGCGACTGGGCGTATTGTATGTGCGAATTGCCATTTAGCCAATAAGCCTGTGGATATTGAGGTTCCACAAACGGTACTTCCTGATACTGTATTTGAAGCAGTTGTTCGAATTCCTTATGATATGCAAATTAAACAAGTTCTTGCTAATGGTAAAAAAGGGGCTTTAAATGTAGGAGCTGTTCTTATTTTACCCGAGGGGTTTGAATTAGCCCCTCCTGATCGTATTTCGCCCGAGATGAAAGAAAAGATAGGCAATCTTCCTTTTCAGAGCTATCGCCCCACTCAAAAAAATATTCTTGTGATAGGTCCTGTTCCTGGTCAAAAATATAGTGAAATCGCCTTTCCTATTCTTTCCCCGAACCCCGATACTAATAAGGATGTTCATTTCTTAAAATATCCCATATATGTAGGCGGGAACAGGGGAAGGGGTCAGATTTATCCTGACGGGAGCAAGAGTAACAATACAGTTTCTAATGCTACAGCAGCGGGTATAGTAAGCAAAATCATACGAAAAGAGAGGGGGGGCTACGAAATAACCATAGCGGATGCATCGAACGGACGTCAAGTGGTTGATATTATCCCCCCAGGACCGGAACTTCTTGTTTCGGAGGGCGAGTCTCTCAAAGTGGATCAACCATTAACAAGTAATCCTAATGTGGGTGGATTTGGTCAGGGGGATGCAGAAATAGTACTTCAAGATCCATTACGTGTCCAAGGCCTTTTGTTCTTCTTGACATCTGTTCTTTTGGCACAAATCTTTTTGGTTCTTAAAAAGAAACAGTTTGAGAAAGTTCAATTATCCGAAATGAATTTCTAGATTCGCAGATTTGTCAACAAGAAATTCCGCTCGTACAAAGAATCCAATTCTTATTCTCTCGTATGATTTGATTCAAAAAATGATGTAACGTCTTTCTCTTTTGCTTGTTTAGATTCTTTTTCTACCAGATGTAGGGGATTGGTTGGACTCCATTCCTAGTCATAGTCTGTATATTGTGAAGAAGGCTTTTTGACTTCCTATTTCTTTTTCAATCCACCAAATTAGAGCAGTGTGACTATGTCAGTATTGTCATATTTCAATGTCCTAGAATGCGACAAAAGTGAGTTTTCTATTCTATATATATTATATCTAATAATACAATGAAATTCGACTAAACAAAAAATAGAAGATCACTATTAACTAAGTGGAGAATAGAAAGCAAAGGAGGAGGGATTGGGTTATTGGTCTTTCTAGTTTTCGGCACAAGAAAAGGCCTCTTCCGCAGCCCTTTCTTGTGTCGAAAGAATAAGAGTTCTTGATCCCCTTCGTCAAAGATTCTATTCTTTGTTTTGATCTTTTCTAGGTTTATCAGAACCTCTTTTTTGTTTGTCCACTACTTCTTAGATTCTATATATCTACGAAAGAAATCTAAAACAAAAAAGAGAGAGATCCATTTATTGAGCAACAACTAGAACTTCTAAAAAAATGGAAAACTCAATGAGATACTAAAAAAAAGAGAAAGAAGGGTCTATTCGTATAGAAAGCAAAAAGATTTTGATGATATCTGACGACAGAAATATGGAAAAACGAGTCTAAAGCAGAAAGATTCCATTGTGTCATCAAGCCTTAAATGGAGTGATTTCCTCTTTTTTTTAGAAGAAAGTCTCAATAGATATTGTCGAGGAACGGATGTTCTGAATCACTTAATGAAGGTGATTTTTCAAAAAGATCATCAGATAAAGAATGAAATGGGGTTTTTTTGAAAGATCAGAAAGGGTGACCCATTTTTTTTCTTTTTTTTCGTATAAACAAAAAAGTCTTCTGATTATTAAGAACTCCCCAGGACCCTCCCCCTGGAATGAGACAAAGAAAGAAGGGATAGGTCCGGTAAGTTATTATGCTTTCATGTTGACAACTCTACAAATTAGTTCATCCAATTATTACAAGGATGAACCCAACCCGGAATAGGAACCATAAAAAAAAATGCCTATTAAACCGATCACAGGAATACCAGCTACAGTACCTATTATCCAAAGAGGAATCCTTCCAGTAGTATCGGCCATTTATACCGCTTTCCTCTCCATTTCATCAAGTGGTCGTGCTAGAGACAGAAACAGTCAGAGATAATTCTATTATGGGATG